TACATATACTCATATGTTTTGTTATAATTGAAACTGAGAAATATTTTTTAATTTAAAAAATAAATACTGATTAGTTCTGATTCCATTTTTATTTTGTCATTAGGAAAACACAATTTGAAATTCAAATCCCAGAATCGTTCATGAATTAGAAGTAAGGAGTCAATAGTCAATGGTTGAATTTTATCGTCTGAAAAATATACATTTGATTTCTCAATAGAAAAACGAGAGAATGTTTTCAGCATTGTGTATTTTCAGATACTATACAATCAGGGATGGATCAAATCCAATCAAAAAGGGTATTTCTTTTATTTTAGGAAATAAAAGGATTAAGTAAAACAGAAGTAAAAATGCAAGTACAATAAAAATTAAGTAATCCTGGAAAAATTGTATCTATTTTGTATCATTTTGGCGGCATGGCCGAGTGGTAAGGCGGGGGACTGCAAATCCTTTTTCCCCAGTTCAAATCCGGGTGTCGCCTGAATCACCAAAAAATTCGAAATCATAACATAATCGATTTATTGGATTGGTTTCTCAATAGTGTTCGGTAGAACCCCTTTTTGACTCTGCGACATTAATTCCACTATTATTAGTGAGGAATAATTCCTTCGTATTTATAGAGATTAGGAGACATAATGCACATGGATATAGTAAGTCTCGCTTGGGCTGCTTTAATGGTAGTCTTTACATTTTCCCTTTCACTCGTAGTGTGGGGGAGAAGTGGGCTTTAGAAGTACTACTAATTGAGTTCAGGAATCAAAACCGCTTGTTTTATAGATCGTTCTGCAACGCATTTTGAACTTTTTAAAATCAAAACTCTGAATTTGGAATCCCATTGGATTCCAATGGAGTAATCTATGATAGGAATCATACTCTTTCAATCCAAGAGATATTTCATTGATTCCCGTCTTTGTACTTCGAAAAGAAAGGGATTCAGATGATTGGAAATTTAATTTATTCCAATCTAAAATTATTCCGAAATTTTCTATTTGAATCAAGGGGAATGGGCTCTTACTATCTTTATAGACGGATACTAAGCTAGGACCTTTTTCTTTTTTATTTATTTATTTCCCTCTTGACTCTTCAAAAAAGAAGTCGTTTTGTTAAGCGTATACGCACTTTACTATAAAAATGATATAGAGATAGTGATTGTTTAAGGAGAGACTAGACTGGGCAATAATAAGATCTTGCCTCGGGCGAGTTACATATTGGGCATTTGTTTCTATTCTAATTAAAAAAGGGTAGTTTATGCTTTATCGACTTATTTCATATGGCGTTAAAAATGGGCGGGGTTTCCCCTTGCTTATTAGTAAAAGGAAAGGAATTAGAATCCTAAAATAAGAATTATTTCAGATTGATCGGAACAAATAACAAATAGATGTAGCAAATTTGGTCTTATGTCAATTCCATACAATATATTGATATGGAATATATAGGAAGATAATATTGTAGATTGATATATAGAAACTTAAGCGTTTATCTGTATTCTAGATTACAACTTTATAGACTAAGAGATAGATAGTATGGTAGAAAAATTTTTTTCTACCATACTATCTATCTCTTAGAAAATTTCCGATTATAATTATCGTGCGCTCATTTCATTTAAGTTAAGACGTGGAATTGAATCCCTTTCATTTGATTTCGTAAATTTTTGATAAGAACTTGGAAGGAAAGTTTGATTCAAATTAATTTGAAAATTCAATTGAATTAATCATTTTGACTGACTGTTTTTACGTAAATGATAAGTAGAAAAGCGGTAGGAACTAGAATGAATAGTGCAGTAGCAATAAATGCAAGAATATTTACTTCCATAATCTCATCGGTTTTTTACTTCGCAATAACTCGGGATTTAATCCCCTAGAGATGATAAATCTTTCGTCTATCGTCTGTAAATTCAATGAATGAATTACTTCTCGATGATCTTGAACCGGATTACTATCATGAATAACAATATCTGATCTATCAAATCAACCCGTCGTCAAGACTTGAATAGTATAACATAGGAAGTTCTTTTATCCATACCGAATCAAAATTTGGATTCCTAACTTAATTACTCCAAAATGATATTTATCATCCGTTTCTTTGTTTTTTCTATAACCTATCTTGCGTCTTCCTTGGACAGTCTTCTGATGAAGGATCGTCAGATTGCCTTTCCACTTCAATTAATTACATAGTTCCAAACCTAACAAACAATAAAAGCGAGATGGAAAAATAGGAAAGAAAAAAGAAATCAAGACTCCTTCTTGCTTTGGGAATGAAAGTCTATCCCTCGACACTCTTTACTAGTTCATAGAAGGGGAAATGTTATTTTTGTATTTATTGGATCCGTCGGGACTGGCGGGGCTCGAACCCGCAGCTTCCGCCTTGACAGGGCGGTGCTCTAACCGATTGAACTACAATCCCAGGGAAATAAGGGATCTGGCAGAAATTTTGATTCTTTTTTATCTTCGTATGGGGTCTTTCTAAAGGACAAGGGATTTTATACTATCTCATGGTAGATTGA